AATTCGAAGTGCTTTTCTTGCGTATTCTTGATGAACCAGCGTTTATATATAGATGTAGGAGGATTTGTTTGGGAAGCAATGAGCCCCTTTGACATCTCTTCATCTGCAAAGAATTCTCGACGTGAAAACACAGAGACAGAGGGCTGATCTTTGAATAGGGAAAAGGATGGATCCGCAGGGTCCCAAATGAATTGGCTTGTTCGAAAAAAGCCTTGTTCTTTGGAAGATCTATCTCGTGTCTGGTACTGCATGGTTCCACTCTGCAAGAACTCCGAATCATTCTCTTGAAGCTCATCCTCTTTATGATAAATGATCCATTTGCCCCGAAATGACCCAGTCCAATAGGGAAATCCCAATTCAGTGGGCCTTTCGATACAATCAAATCGCCATATTCTAGGAGCCCAAACTATGTGATTGAATAAATCCTCCTCTATCTGTTGCGGATCGAGGGCCCCTTCCCCTTCTTCAAACTCCGATTCGTATTTTTCATATAGAAATCTCTGATCAACGATAGAACAAGATCCATTTTGCATCATATCTAACTGATTCCTTGGTTCGGACCGAAGAAGTAATGTCACTCGATTATTATCAAACTGACTGCAAGATTTTTCTGTCCGTGAGGATCCCGCCAGAGCCAGAGCGCCTTCTACTTCTAATAGTAATAATAGTAATAGGCCATGAACTAGATCAGAATCGTTCTCGACGAATCCATAAGAAGTGATCCAATTTTTTTCATCGTGTCTGGATGAAGACCAAAGATCTTGAGCGACCGATCCGGCAGAACAACTCAAAAGATAAAGAAGTATCGTTAATTTCTTCATGCTCGTTCCAAGTTCGAAGTACCATTTGTACAAATAAGAATCCCCTCCCTTACATGATTTCTTCTTCATATAGATAGATATAGGATCTATGGGGCAATTACTTAGAAGTACATTTTGTGTAACAGCCCTTCCTATCTGATAGAAAAGGATCCCATGATCCTGAACCGATCTTATCTGGGATCGAAAATCCCAAGTTTTTCTATGAAGAGCTGATCTAATTGTATTAGTTTCTATAATGGATTTCTTCTGTGTAATACTAATTGATAGGGCCTCATTGATAAGTGCTACAAGATCTCGCGCATTGGAACCCATGGTTATGGACCCGAATCCGTTAGTATGGAACATCTTCTTTTCCAAGTGAAATCCTCTAGTATATGAAAGAATGAAAAAGTGCTTTCGTTGTTGTGGAAGAAGAAGCCTTCGTATCTTAATGCATGTATTGAATTTATTTGGAGCTATTAGAGCGGGATCCACTTTTTGGGGAATATGAGTCGAAGCAATAACAAGAATCTTTCCAGTGGAACATCTTTCACAATCCCTGGAGAGATAGTTCTCTAATAGATCGAGGGATAAGTAATTCGACTCATTCACATGCAGATCATGAATGTTTGGAATCCATATTATGCAAGGAGACATTGCTTTTGCTAATTCGAATTGAAGGGTGATATCAAATCGGTCTATTTTCGTCGTCATATACATAGTTAGCACATTCGTCATAGTTAGCAGCTCCGTATCAATATCAAGGTCATCATTACTATCATTACTATCATCAATATCGTCACTATCATCAATATCGATATCATCAATAGGATAACCTTTAGGCTTGTCATCCAGGAACTTGTTCGGAAATACCGTAATGAAAGGAACATAGGAGTTTGTCGCTAGGTATTTGACCAAACAGGATCGTCCAGTTCCTATAGAACCTATCACTAAAATACCTCTAGAAGGGGATAGGGCTAAGCGGAGCGAAAAGGGTTTTCCATGAGGAGATGGGGAATGAAAAATATTAGCCCCACACAAGGTTTGTGAATAAGTGATTGTATGATAATGAGCAAGGAATATCCGTCTTTCTGCTAAACAGGATCTATTGAACTCATAATTCATTAGATCCTTTTGATGAATGTCAACTAAGTATCGTAAGGAAATTGATCCCGGTTGTTCAATCATTTGATAACCAGAGTCATTCTTTGATAAATGATCACTATGAGTCAGACTCAATAGAATTTGATCAATCCTTTTTTCTGTCGTTAAGGTGGAGAACTGAACCAAGAATTCTCTTTCTTCATCATCAATCGAATCACTGTTCGCGATCCAGAATTCTATTTTATCATCAATCCAATCACCATTCACGTTTTTTCTTTTTCTTATCAATGAATAGATCTCTTTACTTGTACGACTTAGATGTCTCGTATTTCTCGAAAAAATGATTCGATTGATGGGATTTGGTATGATACTTACAAGATCGATGAGATTGATCTTCCAATATTTCTTCTTAGAACGTATTGATTTGACCCCATAAGCGGGACCACCACCCAATAGCATGTTGCCACCAGAAGCAGAACCCCGTATTTCTTCCAGAGAATCTCCTAATTGTTCCAGAACAACTAGAAAGAGATTCTTTAACCAGAAAGGATTCAGTTCAGATGTAGGATACCTATCCAGAAGTTTTCGAAATTCCA